GCTAATCCGTGAACAGCCAACCATCGCACTGTAAAAATGGGATAGGTTCTATCTATGGTCATTGGGGCCTCCTAAAAAGATCTACTAAATCCATCGAGTTGTTCCAAAGGATCAAAACGGCCAGTTATTAATGGAATTCCTTGTCGACTCTCTGTAAAATACTCGTTTGGACGAGGGCTTCCAAATACATCGTAAGCTAAACCCGTGCTGACGAATAACCAACCCGCAATGAAAAGGGAAGGTATAGTAATGCTATGAATGACCCAGTATCGAATACTGGTAATAATATCAGCAAAAGAACGTTCTCCTGTGCTTCCAGACATGCCGAGCTCCACGTATTCTTGTACAGTCAAAAAGGGGATCGATTCCGTAAAAGATGAGATCAGTAAATGGGAATTCACTGAAATTTAATCTTTGTGAGATCGTCAATAGGGTACCAAGGGTGTCTTTAGAGTATACCGAATCAGTATAGCTATCCTTCTTCTGACACAGCAACGCAATTTCACAATTAGTATCTAAATGGAGTGCTAGAGACTTTCTTTTTTCTTTTATTGTTGCCTGTCGATGTAGTATTCTATACTATTCAATAAAAAAATTTTCAAATTCCTGTAGTAGTATAAGGGTTCTCTCCATTATCGGCTTCGGATTAGAAACTGAAGATCAGATAAAATGTGAATACAACGGGTTGCTTTCAAATAATTCGCGAGTGGGATTATCATATTCCATTCTCCTACACCTACAATTAAATTAGATACAAAATATAAAAATATTCTTTCTTTTTTGTAGAAGATGTTTTTTGTTGGAACCTCCCCCCCCCTTTTTTTTTTCATTTTTAAGGAATTGGTTAGTTGTCCAGTAAGAAGTAAGACTAGCCGATAGTCTTCCACGAAAGAAAGAGAACAAAGAAGAAAATAATCAATATTCGCGATGCACGCATTGTTGTATTAGAACCAAAAGGCCGTTCTTGATCGAATTATAATTATAAAGGGACGGGGGGCTCTCTAATTTAAGATATGTAAAGAAAAAATGTATAAGTTTCGCATGATCTAATCGTGCGAAACTCTTTTTATTCTCATTAGAGATATTATGAGAATGAACCTACTACTGAATCTAATGAGGTCAAATCAAATTAAAGTAAAAAAGAAAAGGGAAAGTAATAAAGTAAAGTTAAAGTAAAAAAAGGGAGATTCTAGTATAATATAAGGTCATTCTTTGTTCGAAAATACACAATGTATTCGATACAATAATAAAAAAAAGATCAAAATCAAAATAGAAATGATTTTCCAATTTTAAAGCGATTCAATTTCATTTTTTGAATGAAGTTACACAACAGAGTTTTTTATTATTTCTAATTTTGATTATTAATTATAATATATAATATTAGTATAAGAATATTAGTTTTTAAGATGAATTTGTTGATTGGGAATTAGGGGATGCTCAGATATCACAGATGATGAATTGATTTCTTACCTATGTCACTCCCATTTTTTTTTATTACTGTTTAGAAGGATTGATGAATCAAAAACTTTCAATTGAAAGAATAAGTGGAATTGGTCTTTTTGCTTATTCTTGTTTGTATCTTTCAAAAATTTGAATTTAGGGAAGTGCTTTCTAAACATATGTATAAAAAGACCATATTTCATTTAGCCTCTTTATGCTTACTATAACTAGTTATTTCGGTTTTCTACTAGCGGTTTTAACTATAACCTCAGCTCTATTTATCGGGTTGAACAAGATACGACTTATTTGAAATTAATTGAACAAACGATTCATAAAAAAACGAAATCTTTCTGTGTTATTCCATATATTCTATAGTTTCTTAAGTTTATTACCGTGTCAATTTCCAATTTTTGGTCATTGAGATTCATGGACAATATGAATTAATAGTTAAGAATAGATATTACCTCTCCTTTTCCTCTTTCAAACAAATTGAAATGATTGAAGTTTTTCTATTTGGAATTGTCTTAGGTCTAATTCCTATTACTTTGGCTGGATTATTTGTAACCGCATATTTACAATACAGACGCGGTGATCAGTTGGACCTTTAATTAATTAATAGCTCTTTTTTTGATTGACCCCTACTTGCTTTATTAATTTTAATACATAGGGCAGGGGTCAAATTGAAATTGCTGTTCAATTATTTCATTTCAGTGTAATTTTCGACCTAAGAATAACAAGAATGGGATCACGCTCTGTAGGATTTGAACCTACGACATCGGGTTTTGGAGACCCGCGTTCTACCGAACTGAACTAAGAGCGCTTTATTATCACACTAAATATTTTGTAAGTAACCCTAATATATTATATTTTTGCATGCGTATCCTATTCTATAGTAGAATAGAGTCAAATGAAAGATTGATCATGTTATGGATGCCCAATTTAATCGATTTCAATTGATCCCTCGTTACGATTCCTGCTCATAATATAAGTAATAGAATAGGTAGGGATGACAGGATTTGAACCCGTGACATTTTGTACCCAAAACAAACGCGCTACCAAGCTGCGCTACATCCCTTTCAATTGGGTTACAGTGTCATTGTAGAGAATACCCGTATTGTTTTCCACATCTTTATTTACTCCATTTCTATACAAAAATTATCTTGTCATTTCTTCTTTTTGATCTCATATCATAGAACATATAATTAATTATTAATTAATTATAATAAACTACTTCTATGCGTTACGTATAATGAAACCCGCTGTAAAAAAAATGAATATTTTGGGGAAATGCTGGTACAGAAAAGGGCACGTTTTTTTTAAGAAAAGGAATATTCTACTGAATCGTTGTACATTTCAATTTGAATTAGGGATTCCGCGGACAAATACAAGCGATCATTAACTCCATATATGTCTGGTCATATATGTATTACAAATTCCAATAAAGAAGGAGGATTTCAAATAAAATGCGAGATCTAAAAACATATCTCTCCGTGGCGCCGGTAGTAAGTACTATATGGTTCGGGTTTTTAGCAGGTCTATTGATAGAGATCAATCGTTTATTTCCGGATGCGCTGATATTCCCCTTTTTTTCATTCTAGTTAGTAACATGGGAAGTGGTGAAGAAGATTAGGGATTTAATAAAATCTCTGTGACTAATCCCTCCCCTTCCCATCTTTTAATTTTAGAATTTTTAAAATTCGAATAAGTTCGAAAAGAGAAAGAATAAAAGTGGATTCAAATTCAGTGAAACTCGGAACTCGGGCCTCAGGCCCGAGGCTCGAATTAAAATAAAATTTTTAATTTAAATTATTTAAATTAAAATAATTAAAAAGAGAATGAGAACGGAAATGGAAATTGATGGATAGGTCAACAATATCATACAAAATACTTAAATGAAAGACGAAACGCTATATTGGGATTAGAAATGTAGTTAGAAATCATTGTATTACTTATTATTACTATCTTGATTGCAACGAAATTTTTCATAATTTTATTTCGAGTTAGCAACTTCTATTTTTTTTTTTTTCGTTCCTTTTTTCTCTTTGGATCGCAAAATAGAATAGTTGAGTGAATCAAAAATACAAAGGGGGTTCATGGCCAAGGGGAAAGATGTTCGAGTAACAGTTATTTTGGAATGTACCAATTGTGCTGTTCGAAATGATGCTAATAAGGAATCAAAGAGGGTTGGTATTTCCAGATATATTACTCAAAAGAATCGACACAATACGCCTAGTCGATTGGAATTGAGAAAATTCTGTCCCTTTTGTTACAAATATACAATTCATGGGGAGATAAAGAAATAGATGGAACCGATTACACGTATGTATTGTATGACATCCTTCCAAGGAAGATGAAAAATGTCATATACCATATATTATATATAACATATATTTAAAGATAAATAAACCAAAAAGAAATCCCCGACAAAATTAGGATTTTCGGGATAAGGAATAAACAAATCATGGATAAATCCAAGCGACTCTATTTTAAATCCAAGCGATCTTTTCGTAGGCGTTTGCCCCCGATTGGGTCGGGGGATCGAATTGATTATAGAAACATGAGTTTAATTAGTCGATTTATTAGTGAACAAGGAAAGATATTATCTAGACGGGTGAATAGATTAAACTTAAAACAACAACGATTAATTACTATTGCTATCAAGCAAGCTCGTATTTTATCTTTGTTACCCTTTCTTAATAATGAGAAACAATTTGAAAGAGGTGAGTCGGCTGCTAGAACTGCGGGTCTTAGAATCAAAAAGGGGGATAGGCTTACTCTTCACTTGAATCAAAATTCCAATACGAACTCAAAAGCGGATTGATGTTTTGTTCGAAAAATTCGCGAATTAAGATGTGAGTGTCGTGTCATAAGAAAAAAAGGATCGGGGAAAAAGAATAAATCTTTTTTTATTGAACGTCTTGTTTGTTCATTTTGACGACTTTATCATATTATTTGATTATATTTTATCATACTAATTTCTATTCTACCTTCCCGGAGTTAATTTTACAGCGCACTCCATTAAAATTTAAAACATTCCTATGGAGTCCTTCCAATCTACTTATTTTATAATCTCAGTGGAAATCATAGAAAGACAATTTATATTTAATATAGCTATTTGCGCAAGTATTTTACGATTAAGAAGCAACTGCTTCTTGTACAGATTGTGTATGAAAATACTATAACTATAGTATACTAAATTCCCTCGAATTGCTGCATTTATCCGAGTGATCCACAAACGGCGAAAATATCTCTTTTGCCTACCTCTATCCCGATAAGCCGAAAACAAAGCTCTTATTTTCTGTTGAGTAATAGTTCGAGTAAGTCTTGAATGAGCCCCTCGAAAGCTTGATGCAAATAAACGAATTTTTGTTCTACGTCTCCGAGCTATACATCCTCGTTTAATTCTGGTCATTGAATAAATGAAACTTTGATAAATAACTAATTGATTTCTTTTCTTTCAGTTATTCCCCTCCCCTTTACTAGTTTGTTAATAACAAAACGGATCCTTCCAATGTATAAAATAAAAACTCCAACGGCTTTTGCTACTATAACCTTCCCGCCCACGATTTTTTCTTTTTTTTTATAGGCATTTTACCTCGAAATAAGAAATAATATTGATATTGATACTAGATATTAAAAAAAGCATATTAATATTAAATAAAAACAAAAAGTAGTAAATATAAAATAGAAATGAATAAAAAAAAATAGTGGGTTCCATCGTTTCTATGGTTACTTCTTAAACGGCGAGATCCCTTCTATACACCGGAGCCCCTTCTTTTCTTTCATTTAATCAATGCTATTGTTAACTTGTACAGTTCACACTTTTTGGCTCTACCCATGAATTATTCAGTAATCCGTCTTTCACAACGAGATCCACTTATACAGTAACGGTATTTAATTATGAAGATTAACTGTGTAGCTGACCCTCTTAGTCCGTTGTTGAAAGAGTAAGGGCGTAATCTTTCTTGCCTTTAAATGGGATTCCCCCCGCTTAATGGATAAACATTTGTTACCAATGGGAAATTCTTTCTCATCTTAAATTGAAAATGGAGACGATTGGATTTACACCACTAGAAACCATAAATTTTGATACACAATAGAAGGGTATGATAGATACTTTTTAGATAGTGAATGGAGTTCTTCCGTTTTATTTTATCTTATTTACTGTTACTGATCACTGATACTGGAAAAATGGGTTCTTTTCTTTTGCCCCAGTCCATGCTCTGAACGAGTCACACATACACCCTAGTACATGTTCCTCGTCGCTGAGGGCATCCCCCAAGGGCGGGGGATTTCGTAACATTTCTGATTGGCTGTCTCGTCTTTCTAATAAGTTGTTTAATAGTTGGCATGTTGACTCGTATACATAATGAGCTGGTTTAGATCGATCCTAACCGGCCGATTAGGAATTACTTCTATAGTAATAAATTAATTAATAGAATACTCTATCAAACCCAGTAAGAAGATAAAATTTAAAATGGCGTATTTGTATTTGCGCGAAATCCCTGTTATTTTTTATTCTACCCCTACATGATCAACAATTCCATGAGCTTGGGCTTCTGTTGCTGACATAAAAACATCTCTTTCCATGTCTTCGGATACAACCCATAGAGGTGTGCCTGTTCTTTGTACATAAACCCCTGTAATGGTTTCGCGCAGCTTCATCATTTCTTCCGCTTCCAGGATAAATTCTCCTGCGGGTGCCTCATAAAAAGAACTAGCAGGTTGATGGATCATTACCCTGATTATATAACCTAATAAATGGTTCTTCTATCTCGAAGAGAAATCAAAGAGAATAAATTAAATAACGAGTAATGATATGAAAACCAAAAGATAGAATTGAACAACCGTACAGGCATCTTTTGCGCATTGCATACGGCTATACAATGGAATTTACTTTATAACCTCCATTCCATTGAAGAAGTATAAAATCAAATTCAAATATTCAAATATAGGGCCCCGATCGGTAAATAATCCAATAACCATCCTTCATTTTATTTTGGAGTAGTTAAAACATACTATGATGGTTCCGTTGCTTTATATATTTATTTAGTCTGTTATTAAGCAATCCCAAAGTTTCTTTTTTTTGTATTCTTTGCCTAAGATAAATATTGTTATTATCCCTCTGGTGTGAAAACAAAAAAGTTTGTGACGCTGCAATAGGCTTCCGATAAATCAGATAAAATCGGAAATGCCCTTTATCTCATACTATTCGTTCGATATATAATCTAATGATTGATTTTTGAAAAAAAAAAAACAAAAATAAAAAAAAAGGTTTCTCATATCGAATTCAAAATGCCATGCTATTATTACTTAATAGTCATATTTCATATGGCGAAGGCATAGTCTTATTTTTTCTCTCAAATACAAAACTCATTGGCGCCGAGCATGAGGGAATGCTAGACGTTTGGTAATTTCTCCCCCGACCAGAAGAAAAGATCCTATTGAAGCGGCCAATCCCATGCATATTGTCTGTACATCTGGTTGTACAAATTGCATAGTATCATAAATAGCTACTCCGGGTATTACCCACCCCCCGGGAGAGTTTATAAACAAATACAGATCTTTGCTATCATCCTCTAGACTGAGATATACCATAAGACCAATAATTTGATTCGAGAGATCGCTATCAACCTCTTGGCCTAAAAAAAGTAATCTTGCTCGATAAAGTCGGTTGATTAGGATATAATTGTATCCTTAGGAACCGTACGCGCACCTTTTGATGCATACGGTTTACCAAAAATCGCGCAAAAAAAAAAGAATCAATGTGTAGATTGCAGCCCTCATTCTTTTTTTTTTTCATAGGGGGCTCTTTCTAACTTCTAACAAAGGGCTTTTTTTCTTCCATTTTTCAAGAAGGATTTGTTTTGGCCTGTTTACTTTACCTATATATAAATAAAATATATATATAAATAATTTACTAAACTTATCGAATGAACTTCTCATTGATGTATTGTTTCATCGAGATCGAATCCAAATAACGATGCCATTTTCTTGTTCCTGAATGGGCTTTTTCAATTTTTTTAGGTTTATGCTCTACTCCGAGTAAAGATAGGCCCGATTTTTATTTGCACATATAGGGCAAATGTCCCAATACCACGTCTTTTTGCTATGGCTTTTTTTATTTTTCAATTTCATTTATTTCATGTCTTCCACTAAATATTCAATGTATTCATTATATTAAATGTATTCATTATATTACTCGATTGATTAAACAGTTTGAGATCGCTCCTGTTTATAAATAGAATATTATAAAAGTAGTAATCTTAGATATATTACCAATTGGGTTTTTTCTAAACGGAGCCTGGATACTTCATTTTTTTGGTCCAGTCGAGCCAACCATAAATTATTCTAATTGATAATATTAATCTGATACCCCTACAAAAAATAAATAGGATTAAATTGTATTTCACGCTCCAAACTTTTGATAATTCAATCAATCTTTTTTGGGCGAAAGAGGGGATATCTCGATCAGGGGAGAGAATGGGGAAATTCCATGTGACCCAATATATCTGACAAGTCGCACTATATGTCAACCCACGATGCATCTTCCTCTCCAGGACTTCGAAAAGGTACTTTTGGAACACCAATAGGCATAAAATGAAAGAAAAAAATTAAGTACTATATCTTACTTTGATGTGGAAGCGTAACAACGGGTTTATTGTCTTAATAAGATTAGCCTTTATCATAGTTTATCCATAAATTGAATAAGTTCATAACAATAACATAAAAAAAGAAAACCGAATGATTATGACTAAAGGAAAATTTTTACGAAACGAATGGGTCTTTGGAATGATATGAACAAATGGGTATGTCTTCACTCAGAGAAAATTAAAGTGGGATCAATCCCCTCTACCATTGCGTATTGGTACTTATCGGGTATAGAATAGATCTGCTTATTTTTGTTCCTACAAATGGAATTCGTCTATTATTACTATCTATTATTATTATTACTAAAAGAATAGAACAAATATTAATTCTTTCCTCGAGAAAATCTACCGAAAGAGTGGGTCCAGAGCATAGTTTTTTTACTTTTTACAATGCAATAAAGTTACATAGTGTCTATTATTCGTTGATTAAAGGGGTATTTCCATGGGTTTGCCTTGGTATCGTGTTCATACCGTCGTATTGAATGATCCGGGTCGTTTGATTTCTGTTCATATAATGCATACAGCTCTAGTTGCTGGTTGGGCCGGTTCGATGGCTCTATACGAACTGGCGATTTTTGATCCCTCTGACCCCGTTCTTGATCCAATGTGGAGACAGGGTATGTTTGTTATACCCTTCATGACTCGTTTAGGAATAACCAATTCATGGGGCGGTTGGAGTATCACAGGAGGTACTATAACGAATCCGGGTATTTGGAGTTACGAAGGTGTGGCCGGGGCACATATTGTGTTTTCTGGCTTATGCTTTTTGGCAGCTATTTGGCATTGGGTGTACTGGGATCTAGAAATATTTTCTGATGAACGTACAGGAAAACCTTCTTTAGATTTACCTAAGATTTTTGGAATTCATTTATTTCTTTCAGGGTTGGCTTGTTTTGGGTTTGGCGCATTTCATGTAACGGGGTTGTATGGTCCTGGAATATGGGTGTCCGATCCTTATGGACTAACCGGAAGGGTACAATCTGTAAATCCAGCGTGGGGTGTGGAAGGTTTTGATCCTTTTGTTCCGGGAGGAATAGCCTCTCATCATATTGCAGCAGGGACATTGGGCATATTAGCCGGCCTATTCCATCTTAGTGTCCGTCCGCCCCAACGTCTATACAAAGGATTACGCATGGGAAATATTGAAACCGTCCTTTCCAGCAGTATCGCTGCTGTCTTTTTTGCCGCTTTTGTTGTTGCTGGAACTATGTGGTATGGTTCAGCAACTACCCCGATTGAATTATTTGGTCCCACTCGTTATCAATGGGATCAGGGATACTTCCAGCAAGAAATATATCGAAGAGTTAGCGCTGGGATAGCCGAAAATCAAAGTTTATCAGAGGCTTGGTCTAAAATTCCTGAAAAATTGGCTTTTTATGATTACATCGGTAATAATCCGGCAAAGGGGGGATTATTCAGAGCGGGCTCAATGGACAACGGGGATGGAATAGCTGTTGGGTGGTTAGGACACCCTATCTTTAGAGATAAGGAAGGGCGTGAACTTTTTGTACGTCGTATGCCCACTTTTTTTGAAACATTTCCGGTTGTTTTGGTAGACGGAGACGGTATTGTTAGAGCCGATGTTCCGTTTCGAAGGGCAGAGTCGAAGTATAGTGTCGAACAAGTAGGTGTAACTGTGGAGTTCTATGGTGGCGAACTGAATGGAGTCAGTTATAGTGATCCTGCTACTGTGAAAAAATATGCTCGACGCGCTCAATTGGGCGAAATTTTTGAATTAGATCGTGCTACTTTGAAATCCGATGGTGTTTTTCGTAGCAGTCCAAGGGGTTGGTTTACTTTTGGCCATGCTTCATTTGCTCTGCTCTTCTTCTTCGGACATATTTGGCATGGCGCTAGAACCTTGTTCCGAGATGTTTTTGCCGGTATTGACCCAGATTTGGATGCTCAAGTAGAATTTGGAACATTCCAAAAACTTGGGGATCCGACTACAAGACGACAAGTAGTCTGATACAAGATTGATTTCTTACTTTTATTTTTGTGATTTAACATAGACAGGGAGCCGGATAAATCTTGATTTGAATCGCTGCCTTTGCCCTTTCTTTGACTCTTTCTCTTTAGTTATCCGGGAGACGACCCAAAATAAACAGGCATGGAAGCTATAATTGTAAACCACAATCGAATCTATGGAAGCATTGGTTTATACATTCCTCTTAGTCTCGACTCTGGGAATAATATTTTTCGCCATCTTTTTTCGAGAACCACCTAAAGTTCCAACTAAAAAGATGAAATGATTTTTTATTATCTCGATTGAAGTAATGAGCCTCCCAATATTGGGAGGCTCATTACTTCAACTAGTCTCCGTGTTCCTCGAATGGATCTCTTAGTTGTTGAGAGGGTTGCCCAAAAGCAGTATATAAGGCGTACCCAGTAAAACTTACAAGTAAACCAGATATAGAGATGGCAACTAAGGTTGCTGTTTCCATTATTATATAATTTTAAAGACCACAATGGATCTATGCTAAGATCATTTATTTACAATATAATGGTATACAAAGTCAACGGCTCTCACTGAATACAAAATAGGATTTATGGCTACACAAACCGTTGAGAATAGTTCTAGATCTGGTCCAAGACGAACCATTGTAGGGGATTTATTGAAACCACTGAATTCGGAATATGGTAAAGTAGCTCCAGGTTGGGGAACTACTCCTTTGATGGGTATTGCAATGGCTCTATTTGCGATATTCCTATCTATTATTTTGGAGATTTATAATTCTTCCATTTTACTGGATGGAATTTCAATGAATTAGATTCACAAGAACTACTAAATCGCTTTTCACTACAAAGTGAATCATTTAGGTCGTTTTTAGCCCATTCTATTTTTGGGTAGTTCGACCGTGGAATTTCTTTGTTTCTGTATTTCCGGAATATGAGTGTGTGACTTGTTATAATTGATCCTATGGATACTACAGAGAGTGGTTCTGTCATCTTGATACAGATGGTTTTACCTCGTCGGATATTCATTCTAGTATCCGGAACGCGCGGAATATAGGAAATAGATTACAAACTATTCTAACTATGATTCATATTTTATATTAAGACCTCGCGGGCCGGACTCCAAAAAAAAGAGTTAACCCCCAAATAGTTAAAAAGGGGGGTTAGAAGTGATAAATCGACAGATTTTTATTCTTTTTCCCGTTTATGCTTATTTTAATTAAGGGACAAACCTTTCTTTAAATTTTTATTCAGTATATCTATTCATTGAATAAGTGATGATCCAACGATTCTTACTCAGGGAATTTTTGGACTTAGTTTGAAGGTTTTCTTGAATCATCGTGGTTGTAGTATGAATCTGAGGTTTTAATCGATTCATAGGGTCTTAACAAGAGAATTCCTATCAATAATAAAGAAAACAGAAGTAAAACCGCGTTACACACAAATAAGAATAACAAATAAAAGAAAATAAAAAAAAAAATAGGTAAATAGAGGATTCAAGAGGCCTGTAACAATCAACATAAAGACGAATGAGCCAACTTGATATTTTTTAGCATTATAACCACAAAGAAGAGCTTTCAGATTTTTATTCTTTCGTATCTTTAGAGAAAAAGAAAGAGTGAATCATAGGAGGAAAGATAAATAAGTTTCAAACTTTTTATTACACATATCCATTCTAGCCAGTATTTGGGTGGTTTTTGTTTGAGCCGTACGAAATTAAATTCTCATATACGGTTCTCAGAGGGGGAGTTCCCTGGATTTACCTATCTCAATAAAGTATATGATTGGTTCGAAGAACGTCTTGAGATTCAGGCGATTGCAGATGATATAACTAGTAAATATGTCCCTCCCCATGTGAACATATTTTATTGTTTAGGCGGAATTACACTTACTTGTTTTTTAGTACAAGTAGCTACGGGATTTGCTATGACTTTTTACTATCGCCCAACGGTTACTGAGGCTTTTGCTTCCGTTCAATATATAATGACTGAAGCTAACTTTGGTTGGTTAATCCGATCAGTTCATCGATGGTCCGCAAGTATGATGGTGCTAATGATGATCCTGCACGTATTTCGTGTGTATCTCACCGGTGGCTTTAAAAAACCTCGTGAATTGACTTGGGTTACAGGTGTAGTTTTAGCTGTATTGACCGCATCTTTTGGCGTGACTGGTTATTCCTTACCCCGGGACCAAATTGGTTATTGGGCAGTCAAAATTGTAACAGGCGTACCGGAAGCTATTCCTGTAATAGGATCGCCTTTGGTAGAGTTATTGCGCGGAAGTGCTAGTGTAGGACAATCCACCCTGACTCGTTTTTATAGTTTACACACTTTTGTATTACCTCTACTTACTGCCGTATTTATGTTAATGCACTTCCCAATGATACGTAAGCAAGGCATCTCTGGTCCTTTATAGAGAAGAAATAGTATTATAGATCATAGATATTTGTAATCA